AAAGGGGAGAAAGTGAGGAAGAAAGCGATGTAGAAACAACTTCCGAAACGAAGGAGACTAAACAGGAACAAGAGGGATCCACCGAAGAAGACCCTTCCCTTTGTTCGGAAGAAAAGGAGGATCCAGACAAAATAGATGAAACGGAAGAGATCCGAGTGAATGGAAAGGAAAAAACAAAGGATGAATTCCACTTTCACTTTAAAGAGACATGCTATAAAGATAGCCCTGTTCACGAAGATTCTTATCTTGATACCTATCAAGGTAATTGGGAATTGGGAAGACTTAAAGAAGAGAAAAATGAAAAGACTTTTTTCTGGTTTGAAAAACCTTTTCTTACTTTTCTTCTTTAAAATTAATTTATTTTATTATAAATAAATAAATTAATAAAAATATTGATACATAAGATAAATACAAGAATAGATAAGAGGAGATTCGTCCACCTCCCATATATTTAATCCCTTCCCCTATAAAAAAACTTGCAACACCAACACCATTTGTAATTCCATCAATTATACGTCTATCAAAAAACTGAGTTAGTTCGGTTAATCCTCTTATCCCCACGGTAAAAACTCTAGTATAAAAAATATCTATGTAACCACGATTATATGACCAATTGTATATCACATTTTTTATTCGGTCCACAAGAATTCTTTTAGGACCCCCTTTTACAAATGAATTGATTAAATCCAAATTCTGTAAAAATGAATAAGCGGATCCATATAAAATATATGCTATGAATAGTCCGAAAGTTGCTATACTTACTGAAAAAATTGCATTTGTAAAAAATTCATCCAAATTTACAGAATAATTAGAACTTGAATGTAAAAGATTTGTTGATGGGGTTAACCATTTCGATAATATATCAAAATTTATTACTCCTTGATCAAAAGAAATTCCTATTGATCCAACCAACAAAGTAAATAGTACTAATACAAGAAGAGGAAATAGCATAGTATTGTCCGATTCGTGAGGATACATGGAAGTGTATTTATTTCCAAAGTAAGTACTAAAGTATCGTATCCTATTTCTTACATTATTATCAATTTTTGATCTATCTTTTGCAAAAAAAGAAACCTTTTTATCCATTGTTGATAAAAGTAAATTTGGATTGACTCCTCTTGGAGTTCCTTTTCCCCATAGAGATATGGAATAGAACGAACCATTTTTTGTGCTACTGTAATTTTGAAAATGAACGCGCAAATACCCATCAAAGGTAAGTAAATATACCCGAAGCATATAAAATGCGGTTAATCCTGCTGTGAAATAAGCTATCACTGCGCAAATTGGTGAATACAACCAACTATCATTAAGAATGTCATCTTTGGACCAAAAACAAGCAAGAGGTGGAATACCACAAAGAGAAAGTGTACCCAATAAAAAAGTAGTTCTTGTAATTGGAACATATCTTGTTAAACCACCCATAAGAACCATATTCTGACTTTTATCTGGTGAATATCCAACAATAGGTTCCATTGAATGAATAATGGATCCAGATCCCAAAAACAATAAAGCTTTTGAATAGGCATGAGTGATCAAATGGAATAAAGCAGCTCGATAAGAACCTATACCTAGAGCTAACATAATATAACCCAATTGCGACATTGTAGAATAGGCTAGGCTTTTTTTAATGTCTCTTTGAGCAAGGGCCAAAGTAGCCCCTAATAATAGTGTTATTACACCTATTAAAGAAATGAAATTCATTATATAAGGTATGACTATGAAAAGAGGAAGAAGCCGAGCTACAAGAAAAATTCCTGCTGCTACCATAGTAGCAGCGTGTATAAGAGCCGAAATAGGAGTGGGTCCTTCCATAGCATCAGGTAACCATACGTGAAGGGGGAATTGTGCGGATTTAGCAACTGCACCGACGAATAATAAGGAAGCACACAAAGTAGCAAATAAGGAATTGACCCCATTATTCTGGATTAAGTTATTAGTTATTTCGAGCAAATCCCGAAATTCTAAACTACCTGTTATCCAATAAAAACCTAAGATTCCTAACAATAAACCAAAATCCCCTACACGATTAGTTACAAAAGCTTTTTGACAAGCACTTGCTGCAATTGGTCGTGTGAACCAAAACCCTATTAATAAATAAGAACACATTCCCACTAGTTCCCAAAAAATATAAATTTGTATCAAATTGGAACTAGTAACTAATCCCAGCATAGAAGTATTAAAAAAACTCATATAAGCAAAAAATCTCAAATATCCTTGATCGTGATACATATACTTGTCACTATAAATAAGTACCATGATTCCAACAGTAGTAATTAGTATTGACATAATAGAAGTAAGTGGATCAATCAAGTATCCAAACTCTAAGGAAAAATCATTATTGATGGTCCAAGACCATAGATATTGATAGATAAAACTTCCATTTATTTGTTGAATAGACAGATTGGCCGAAAACAACATAGCTATACTTAAGAGTAAAACACTAGGAAAAGCCCATATGCGACGAATATCTTTTGTTGCTGTCGGAATAAGTAGAAGTCCAAATCCTATTGACATAGTAACTGGAAGTGGAAGAAAAGGTATTATCCACGCATATTGATATGTATGTTCCATAAGAAAAGAAACTATTTTTTCTTATAATTGCAAATTGTTCTCGATTCACCAATTCTTATCTTTTTTATCCTTTTAGAAAGGAACAATAATAAAAGAAATCAACAAAAAAAAAATACCTAGGTTTTCTAATTCATTTTGGGAGTGGAGTAATTACCTAACTTGTTGTGTAACTGATTGATTGGATTGAAATCCAATAAAGAAAACTTATGTTTATCGGAAATCTTATGATACTCCTGACTTCATATATAACTGAAATAAAAAATTACTTAGGTTACCTAAGTAATGGAATGTCTTGTTTAACAGATTAAGTACTAGTTCTAATTTAGTTCTAATTGGAATTAGAATTATGGACATAGCACTCTGGACTTAATGAATTTGAATTTTCCCTTATTTTCTTCTATTCTTTTTTTCCTCATGTCATTTATATATGTGATGTGTGATGCGCGCGCATACATGTATATGTGATATATATATCACATATACATGTATATATAAATATATTTGTATTATATATAGATATTTGTATGTTTATTATATATTTATATGTTAAAATAAAAAAATAATGTATATTAAAAAGAGTATATTAAAAAAATTATCCACATACACGAAATAAGTATAGATAATAACTAAAAGGAACGATCCATATTGAAGAATACATGTCTTTCACATACAACGATAAAAGGAGGAACCCCCAATTTTTTGA